CGCTCAAGGTAAGATCTTATTATTGCATAGTCTCTCATTAGACAACCACTATCTCTATATCATTTCTCATAGAAAGTGCGTATACACTTAACAAAACGTCTTCTTCTTTGAACAATAAAGAGGGAAAGAAATAAAAAAAAGTCTAGTCTTTCTCAGTATCTATCTATAAAGATAGTAAGAGCTCATTCCATTGATTGAAATAGAAAATTTCGGAAGAATTTTAGGTTAGAAGAAATTTCCAATCATCGGAATCCCTTTCTTTTCGAAATACAAACACGGGAATCACTGAAATATCTCTTTGAGAGAAAGAGTATGATTCATATCATAGATAACTCCATTGGAGTCCAATGGGATTCGAAATTCAGAGATTTTGATTTTAAATAGTTCAAAACGCGTTGCAGAACGATCTATAAAACAATTGATACGGTTTGATTCCTCAACTCAATTAGTAGTACTTCTAGAGCCCACTTCTTCCCCACACTACGAGTGAAAGGGAAAATGTAAAGACTACCATTAAAGCAGCCCAAGCGAGACTTACTATATCCATGTGAATTATGTCCCCTATCTCTATAAATACGAAGGAATTTTTCCATTATTCCTCCCTAATAATAGTGGAATCCATGGCGCAGAGTCAAAAAGGGATTCTGACCGAACACTATCGAGAAACCAATCCAATAAATCGATTATGATTTCGAATCGGGAAAGATTAAACACAAGCAAAATACGTAGTAAGACCCGAAGGGAATGGGAACATGTAGGAATAAGAATAATAAGGCCTATTCTTTTTTTGTTTTGTTGACCTTAGTAAGTAAAAACAGACAAGGGAGAAATCCCGAAAAACCAGAAATCTCTATCTATTACAGACCTCTATTTCCCCATTTGATCCGGTACCCCCCTTCCCCATTATCGCTCTGAAAGAGGGGGCTTGTCTAGGGGTTGCCGCAAAGAAATTCTTTCTGTTTGCCCCTTTTTCTATAAAAGTCAATTATCAATCCAATCTAATATTGGTTGGATACCTGAGCACTCGGAGATTCTCGCGAGTCCGTCGTATATTGCACCTCCTTCCAAAACTCTTAATTGAATCAGATTTCCTATTCAGGCTCTACAATCTGATTCAAGATCCAGTCATTAGACACTCCCTTAGTAATAGAAGGGAATCGTGAAGTCTTGATAGACCCTCTACCAGTAGATTCGAATATTTCCTTGAATCCTAGATGCGAATGAGCATTCACACTCTTTTTGTTTAGAAAACCCTCAGACCACATGCTTAGAATCAACAAAGCATTAACAGTCTGTTTCCTCTGCTTCTAACGGGGAAGAATTCTGCGAGTTCTATAAGCGGAACCGAAGAGAAAAAGAGATTTCGAGTTTTTTTGTTGATCAGGCGACACCCGGATTTGAACTGGGGAAAAAGGATTTGCAGTCCCCCGCCTTACCACTCGGCCATGCCGCCAAAATAATACAAAATAGATGAAAATTTTCCCAGATTGCTTAAGTTTTATTGTACTTGGATTTTGACTCCTGTTTTCCTTAATTCTTTTCCTAAAAGAAACACCCTTTTTTGGATTTTATCCATCCCTTCGATTGATTGTATAGTATTGGAAAATCCACAATGCTAAAAACATTCTCTGGCTTTTCTATTGAGAAATCAAATGTGGATTTTCAGCCGACAAACTTGAACCATTAACTATTGACTGCTTAGTTCGAATTAATGACAATTCTGGGATTTGAATCGCAAATTGTGTTTTCCTAATGACATAAGAAAATACAAATTGAGACAGAACTAATCAGTATTTATTTTTTCAATCAAAAAATCCTTCTCAATTTCAATTATAACAAAACATATCAGTATATGTAAACCCCAGAACATAAATTGTTACACAGATATCTATTATTTAGATATATTGTCTATAGGTAATTATCAGAAAATTATCCTACTTCACTTCAATTTTGCATTAAATAGAAATTCTCTTTTGATAGAACACGACCCGGACTGTCCCGAATAGAACCAGCAATAAAAGAGAAGTCGGATATTATAGCTATCCGCATACGTGTTTAATAAGTGCAACCCTTCTTATACACTTCAAATCATATTCTATTCAAAAATCAGTAAAGTAAAGTAGAAATATTTCTTTTCTCTGCGAATCGTTTTTTTTTTTTGAATAACGAAATCTCTAACATAAAGACGGTTAAGTGCTAAAAAAATGGATCCTATGTTGTTTCTGATTTTTCTGTCTTTGTATTTATCTCCCAAATACCGAATCCTTTTATTTTTCTCAAATTCAAATATGTAATATCATAATAATGGTATAATTGAAATCCTTTTTGTTTTGCTATTATATACAAAACCTTATGACTTTAACTTTAATAAGTCTAAGTGACAGAATTCTGTTTCTAGGACTGTTTTATCAATTCCTTTGCATTTTGATCTGTTGCAACTTCCAATTTAAGTAGAAAATTCTCTTTATTCCTCCGTTCAAACGTAGTTCATACATTTCAT